GTCTTTGTAGCTTACAACAAAGCATGGCACTGAAGATGCCAAGACGGCTGTCAAAACACCCAAAGACAATAGACTTAGTCCTAACCTTACTGTTGGTTTTTGCTAGACATATACATGCAAGTATCCGCACTCCAGTGTAGATGCCCTAGGCACCCTTTAACCAAGTCGATAGGAGCAGGTATCAGGCACACCTCAATTGTAGCCCAAGACGCCTAGCACTTGCCACGCCCCCACGGGTACTCAGCAGTAGTTAACATTAAGCAATGAGTGTAAACTTGACTTAGTCATAGCAACTTAAGGGTTGGTAAATCCTGTGCCAGCCACCGCGGTCATACAGGAAACCCAAATTAACATTATAACGGCGTAAAGAGTGGTCACATGCTATCAAAGTAACTAAGATTAAAAAGCAACTGAGCTGTCACAAGCCCAAGATGCCCATAAGGCCTATTATCAAAGGAAATCTTAGACTAACGATTAATTGAAACCCACGAAAGCCAGGGCCCAAACTGGGATTAGATACCCCACTATGCCTGGCCCTAAATCTCGATGCTCTATCCTACCCGAGCATCCGCCCGAGAACTACGAGCACAAACGCTTAAAACTCTAAGGACTTGGCGGTGTCCCAAACCCACCTAGAGGAGCCTGTTCTGTAATCGATGATCCACGATATACCTTACCATTCCTTGCCCATTCAGCCTACATACCGCCGTCGCCAGCCCACCCACCCTGAAGGCCCAACAGTGGACGCAATAGTCCCACCACACTAGCAAGACAGGTCAAGGTATAGCCTATGGAATGGAAGCAATGGGCTACATTTTCTAGATTAGAACATTACGGCAAAGGGGCATGAAACAGCCTCTGGAAGGCGGATTTAGCAGTAAAGTGGGACAATCGAGCCCTCTTTAAACCGGCTCTGGGACACGTACATACCGCCCGTCACCCTCCTCATAAGCGACCAAAACCACAATACACTAATAAGCTATTCAGCCAAAGAGGAGGTAAGTCGTAACAAGGTAAGTGTACCGGAAGGTGCACTTAGACTACCAAGACGTAGCTTTAATTAAAGCATTCAGCTTACACCTGAAAGATATCTGCTGACATCAGATCGTCTTGATGCCAAATTCTAGCCCAATCTACATGACCTGGAATAACAAAGCTACTACCAAACACCCAACTAAAGCATTTACTAGTCCTAGTATAGGCGATAGAAAAGACACCCATTGGAGCGATAGAGACTACGTACCGTAAGGGAAAGATGAAATAATAGTGAATAAGCCAAGCTATAAACAGCAAAGATCAGCCCTTGTACCTTTTGCATCATGGTCTAGCAAGAAAAACCAAGCAAAATGAGTTAAAGTTTGCCATCCCGAAACCCATGCGAGCTACTTGCGAGCAGCTATTTTTGAGCGAACCCGTCTCTGTTGCAAAAGAGTGGGACGACTTGCTAGTAGAGGTGAAAAGCCAATCGAGCTGGGTGATAGCTGGTTGCCTGTGAAACGAATCTTAGTTCACTCTTAATTCTCCTCCAAGGAAAACTCACAAACCCTAATGAAGCGAATTAAGGGCAATTTAAAGGGGGTACAGCTCCTTTAAAAAAGAATACAATCTCTACGAGCGGATAAATAGATTAAACCAAAACCACCTGTGGGCCCTCAAGCAGCCATCAACAAAGAGTGCGTCAAAGCTCAATAACTCAAAAATACAAGAACCTTATGACTCCCTCATCACTAACAGGCTAACCTATACTTAAATAGGAGAATTAATGCTAGAATGAGTAACCAGGGTCACTCCCTCTTCGACGCAAGCTTACATCTGTACATTATTAACAAACTACCAATATACGACAAATCAAACAAGCAGAGTATAAAACATATTGTTAACCCGACAGAGGAGCGTCCATTAAGAAAGATTAAAACCTGTAAAAGGAACTAGGCAAACACGTCAAGGCCCGACTGTTTACCAAAAACATAGCCTTCAGCAAAACAACAGTCAAGTATTGAAGGTGATGCCTGCCCGGTGACCTAGTGTTCAACGGCCGCGGTATCCTAACCGTGCAAAGGTAGCGCAATCAATTGTCTCGTAAATCGAGACTTGTATGAATGGCTAAACGAGGTCTTAACTGTCTCTTACAGGCAATCGGTGAAATTGATCTCCCTGTGCGAAAGCAGGGATAACCACATAAGACGAGAAGACCCTGTGGAACTTTAAAATCAGCAGCCACCCCACAACACATTCACACCCATCGGGTTCACGCACCTACAAAGCACTGGCATGCATTTTTCGGTTGGGGCGACCTTGGAGAAAAAAAGATCCTCCAAAAATTAGACCATAACTCTAGACTGAGAGCGACCCCTCAACGTGCAAATAGCACCCAGACCCAATATAATTGATCAATGGACCAAGCTACCCCAGGGATAACAGCGCAATCTCCTCCGAGAGTCCATATCGACGGGGAGGTTTACGACCTCGATGTTGGATCAGGACATCCTAGTGGTGCAGCCGCTACTAAGGGTTCGTTTGTTCAACGATTAACAGTCCTACGTGATCTGAGTTCAGACCGGAGTAATCCAGGTCGGTTTCTATCTATGATGAGCTTTTCCCAGTACGAAAGGATAGGAAAAGCGAGGCCAATACTACAGGCAAGCCTTAGCTTTAAGTAATGAACCCAACTAAATTACGAAAGGCTATCACACCATAACCACGTCCTAGAAAAGGACCAGCTAGAGTGGCAGAGCTCGGCAAATGCAAAAGGCTTAAGTCCTTTAATTCAGAGGTTCAAATCCTCTCCCTAGCTAGATCCTACTTCAAATGCTCAACTACCCTTTCCTAACCAGTCTTATTATAGCCCTGTCCTACGCCATCCCCATTTTAATCGCCGTGGCCTTCCTAACCCTAGTAGAACGCAAAATCTTAAGCTACATACAAGGCCGAAAAGGTCCAAACATCGTTGGACCATTTGGCCTACTTCAGCCCTTAGCAGATGGAGTAAAACTATTTATCAAAGAACCAATCCGCCCATCAACATCTTCCCCGATCCTATTCATCATAACCCCAATACTAGCTCTCCTCCTAGCAATCTCTATCTGAACCCCACTACCTCTGCCATTCTCCCTCGCAGACCTCAACCTAGGACTACTATTCCTCCTAACCATATCAAGCCTAGCAGTGTACTCCATTCTATGATCTGGGTGGGCCTCAAACTCCAAATACGCCCTAATTGGCGCACTACGAGCAGTAGCCCAAACTATTTCCTATGAAGTCACCCTAGCAATCATCCTCCTTTCTATTATCCTCCTCAGCGGAAGCTATACCTTAAATACCCTAGCAGTCACTCAAGAGCCCCTCTACCTAATTTTCTCATGCTGGCCTCTTGCTATAATATGATACGTCTCAACACTCGCCGAAACAAATCGTGCTCCTTTCGACCTCACAGAAGGAGAATCAGAGCTCGTTTCAGGATTCAATGTAGAATATGCAGCAGGACCATTCGCCTTATTTTTCCTGGCAGAATACGCCAACATTATACTAATAAACACACTAACTGCCATCATATTCTTCAATCCTAGCCTATTCCACCTCCCACAAGAACTCTTCCCAATAGCATTAGCTACGAAAGTCCTGCTCCTATCCGCAGGATTCCTATGAATCCGTGCCTCATACCCACGATTTCGTTATGACCAACTTATACACCTACTATGAAAAAACTTCCTACCCCTCACACTAGCCCTGTGCCTATGGCACATTAGCATGCCCATCTCCTATGCAGGACTACCACCCTACCTAAGACAGACCTCCCCAGGGAAATGTGCCTGAAATTTCAAAGGATCACTATGATAAAGTGAGCATAGAGGTGTACCAGTCCTCTCATTTCCTACTACCCTTAGAAAAGCAGGAATCGAACCTGCACAGAAGGGATCAAAGCCCTCCATACTTCCCTTATATTATTTCCTAGTAGGGTCAGCTAAAAAAGCTATCGGGCCCATACCCCGAAAATGATGGTTTAACCCCTTCCCCTGCTAATGACCCCCCAAGCGAAACTAATTTTTACCACTAGCCTCCTACTAGGGACAACCATTACAATCTCAAGCAACCACTGAGTAATGGCCTGAACCGGCCTTGAAATCAACACACTAGCCATCTTACCTCTAATCTCAAAGTCCCATCACCCTCGATCTATCGAAGCCGCAACTAAATACTTCCTAGTCCAAGCCACTGCCTCAGCCCTAATCCTATTTTCTAGCATAACCAATGCATGACACACCGGACAATGAGACATTACCCAACTAACCCACCCAACATCATGCCTCATCCTAACCACAGCCATCGCAATAAAACTAGGCCTAGTGCCATTCCATTTCTGATTCCCAGAAGTACTCCAAGGTTCCCCCCTGATTACCGGACTCCTTCTATCAACACTCATGAAATTTCCACCAATCACGCTACTTTACATAACATCTCAAGCACTAAACCCCTCACTACTAACTACCATAGCCATCCTTTCTGCAGCCCTAGGCGGGTGAATGGGACTAAACCAAACACAAACTCGAAAAATCATAGCTTTCTCATCCATCTCCCACTTAGGCTGAATAGCTATCATCATCGTCTACAGCCCTAAACTAGCCCTACTCAACTTCTATCTATACTCCTTAATAACTGCCACTGTATTCCTAACTCTCAATTTTACCAAAGCCCTAAAGCTGTCCACCCTAATAACCACATGAACAAAAGCACCATCACTTAGTGCAATCCTCCTACTTGCACTATTATCACTTGCCGGCCTGCCCCCCCTAACAGGATTCCTCCCAAAATGACTCATTATTCAAGAGCTAACCAAACAGGACATAGCCCCTGCAGCAGTAGCCATCTCCCTTCTCTCCCTATTAGGACTATTCTTCTACTTACGTCTAGCGTACTGTGCGACAGTAACACTCCCCCCTCACACTACAAACCACATAAAACAATGGCATCTCAACAAGCCGATTAACACCTCAATCGCTATCTTATCTACCATGTCCATTGCCTTACTCCCAGTCTCCCCCCTAATCCTTACCATCATCTAAGAAACTTAGGATTACTTAAACCGAAGGCCTTCAAAGCCTTAAACAAGAGTTAAACCCTCTTAGTTTCTGTTAAAATCCGCAGGACACTACCCTGCATCCCCTGAATGCAACTCAGATACTTTAATTAAGCTAGGACTTTATAAGCTTAAACGCTAGACAGATGGGCTTCGATCCCATGACACTATAGTTAACAGCTATATGCCCAATCCAACAGGCCTCTGCCTAACAGACCCTGGCGCACAGTTAATACGCATCAATGAGCTTGCAACTCACCATGAATTTCACTACAGAGCCGATAAGAAGAGGAATCGAACCTCTGTAAAAAGGACTACAGCCTAACGCTTAGCACTCAGCCATCTTACCTGTGACCTTCATTAACCGATGATTATTTTCAACCAACCACAAAGACATCGGTACCCTATACCTAATTTTCGGCGCATGAGCCGGAATGGTAGGTACCGCTCTAAGCCTCCTTATCCGAGCAGAACTAGGACAACCTGGCGCCCTACTAGGAGACGACCAAATCTACAACGTAATCGTCACTGCCCATGCTTTCGTAATAATTTTCTTCATAGTTATACCGATCATGATCGGTGGATTTGGAAACTGACTAGTCCCCCTCATAATCGGTGCCCCAGATATAGCATTCCCTCGAATAAACAACATAAGCTTCTGACTCCTACCCCCATCCTTTCTCCTACTCCTAGCTTCCTCAACAGTAGAAGCAGGAGCAGGAACAGGATGAACTGTATACCCACCACTAGCCGGAAACCTAGCCCATGCTGGAGCCTCAGTCGACCTAGCCATCTTCTCCCTGCACTTAGCCGGCATTTCCTCCATTCTTGGAGCAATTAACTTTATCACAACGGCAATTAATATAAAACCCCCTGCCCTCTCACAATACCAAACCCCACTATTCGTATGATCCGTACTAATTACCGCAGTTCTCCTACTCCTCTCCCTCCCTGTTCTTGCTGCAGGTATTACTATGCTACTTACAGATCGTAACCTCAACACCACATTCTTCGACCCAGCAGGAGGGGGAGACCCAGTACTGTACCAACACCTATTTTGATTTTTCGGACACCCAGAAGTCTACATCCTAATTCTACCAGGATTTGGAATCATTTCGCATGTAGTAACATACTACTCAGGGAAAAAAGAACCATTCGGCTACATAGGAATAGTATGAGCCATACTATCCATTGGATTCCTAGGGTTCATCGTCTGAGCCCATCACATATTCACAGTAGGAATAGACGTAGACACCCGAGCATACTTCACGTCTGCTACCATAATCATTGCCATCCCAACAGGTATCAAAGTGTTTAGCTGACTGGCTACGCTACATGGAGGTACAATTAAATGAGACCCGCCAATGCTATGAGCTTTAGGCTTTATCTTCCTGTTCACCATCGGAGGACTAACAGGAATCGTACTTGCAAACTCCTCACTAGACATCGCTCTCCACGACACTTATTATGTAGTTGCCCACTTCCACTACGTCCTATCAATAGGAGCAGTGTTTGCAATCCTAGCAGGATTCACCCACTGATTCCCCCTATTCACAGGATACACCCTTCACTCCACATGAGCTAAAACCCACTTTGGTGTAATGTTCGTAGGAGTAAACCTAACGTTCTTCCCTCAACACTTCCTAGGCCTAGCCGGTATACCACGACGATACTCAGACTATCCAGACGCCTATACACTATGAAATACCATTTCCTCAGTAGGCTCCCTGATCTCAATAACAGCTGTAATCATACTAATCTTCATCATCTGAGAAGCCTTCGCATCCAAACGTAAAGCCACACAACCAGAACTAGTCAACACCAACATTGAATGAATCTACGGCTGCCCTCCCCCATACCACACCTTTGAAGAGCCAGCCTTCGTTCAAGTCCAAGAAAGGAAGGAGTCGAACCCTCATATGTTGGTTTCAAGCCAACCGCATATCAAACCACTTATGCTTCTTTCTCATTAGGGGTGTTAGTAAAACAATTACATAGCCTTGTCGAGACTAAATTGCAGGTGAAATCCCGGCACACTCCAACCTAAAATGGCTAACCACTCACAATTCGGCTTCCAAGATGCTTCATCCCCTATCATAGAAGAACTCGTAGAATTCCACGACCATGCCCTAATAACTGCCCTAGCAATCTGCAGCCTAGTCCTATACCTACTAGCTCATATACTCACTGAGAAACTGTCATCAAGCACAGTTAACGCACAAGAAATCGAGTTAGTTTGAACTATCCTACCTGCTGCCGTCCTAATCATGCTAGCCCTCCCATCTCTACAAATCCTATACATAATAGACGAAGTCAACGAACCCGACCTAACCCTAAAAGTCATCGGGCACCAATGATACTGAACATACGAATACACAGACTTCAAAGACCTCACATTCGATTCATACATAATCCCAACTACAGACCTACCCCTAGGACATTTCCGACTCCTAGAAGTAGACCATCGCGTAGTAGTCCCTATAGAATCACGAATCCGAGTGATCGTAACCGCTGACGACGTCCTACACTCATGAGCCGTCCCAAGCCTAGGGGTTAAAACTGACGCAATCCCAGGACGACTCAATCAAACCTCTTTCACCGCTACTCGACCAGGCGTTTTCTACGGACAATGCTCAGAAATCTGCGGAGCTAACCACAGCTTCATACCAATTGTAGTAGAATCCGCCCCTCTTGCCAACTTCGAGAGCTGATCCTCTCTACTAGCATCCTAATCATTAAGAAGCTATGAATCAGCACTAGCCTTTTAAGCTAGAGACAGAGGGATATCCCCTCCTTAATGATATGCCACAACTAAACCCAAGCCCATGATTTTTTATTATGCTAGCCTCGTGAATGACCTACTCCATAATCATTCAACCTAAAATTCTGTCATTCCTTTCTACAAACCCCCCATCTAGCAAAGCACCAACAACCCCACCTACCACCCCTTGAACCTGACCATGAACCTAAATTTCTTCGACCAATTCTCCAGCCCATCCCTACTAGGAGTCCCATTAATCCTAATCTCAATGACATTCCCCGCCCTCCTACTACCATCTCCAGGAAACCGGTGAATCACCAGTCGACTCTCAACCCTCCAATTATGATTTACAAACCTAATCACAAAACAACTAATAATGCCCCTAGATAAAAAAGGGCACAAATGAGCTTTAATCCTAACATCCCTAATAATCTTCCTCTTACTAATCAACCTCCTAGGACTACTACCATATACCTTCACCCCCACTACCCAACTATCCATAAACCTGGCCCTAGCATTCCCCCTATGGCTTGCTACCCTACTAACAGGCCTACGCAACCAACCATCAATTTCCCTAGGCCACCTCCTACCAGAAGGCACCCCAACACCCCTAATCCCAGCCCTTATCCTAATTGAAACAACTAGCCTACTCATCCGACCTTTAGCCCTAGGCGTACGCTTAACAGCCAACCTTACAGCAGGTCACCTCCTCATCCAACTTATTTCCACAGCCACAACCGTCCTATTCTCAACCATACCAGCAGTCTCTCTGCTAACTCTACTGATCCTACTTCTACTAACCATCCTAGAGGTAGCAGTAGCCATAATCCAAGCCTACGTTTTCGTCCTGTTACTAAGCCTCTACCTACAAGAAAACATTTAGGTCCCTAATGGCTCACCAAGCACATTCTTACCACATAGTAGATCCCAGCCCATGACCTATTTTCGGAGCAGGCGCCGCCCTCCTAACCACATCCGGCCTAACCATATGATTCCACTACAACTCTCCATACCTACTAATCATCGGCCTAACCTCCACCCTCCTAGTCATACTCCAATGATGACGTGATATCGTACGAGAAAGCACATTCCAAGGCCACCACACACCCACAGTCCAAAAGGGGCTGCGATACGGAATAGTGCTATTCATCACATCAGAAGCTTTCTTCTTCCTAGGCTTTTTCTGAGCATTCTTCCACTCCAGTCTAGCCCCCACTCCAGAGTTAGGAGGACAATGACCCCCCGTTGGAATTAAGCCCCTAAACCCCATGGAAGTCCCACTCCTAAACACTGCCATCCTCCTGGCTTCAGGGGTTACCGTCACATGAGCTCACCACAGCATCATAGAAGCCAACCGAAAACAAGCAATTCAGGCCCTAACCCTTACAGTTCTCCTAGGCTTCTATTTCACTGGCCTCCAAGCTATAGAATATTACGAGGCCCCCTTCTCCATTGCTGACGGGGTATATGGCTCAACCTTCTTCGTCGCTACCGGCTTCCACGGCCTCCACGTCATCATTGGCTCCACATTCCTCTTAGTTTGCCTCCTACGTCTAATCAAGTTCCACTTCACACCTAACCACCACTTCGGATTCGAGGCGGCAGCCTGATACTGACACTTCGTAGATGTCGTATGACTGTTCCTCTACATAACTATCTACTGATGAGGATCTTACTCTTCTAGTATACTAATTACAATGGACTTCCAATCCCTAGAATCTGGTTTAAACCCAGAGAAGAGTAATGAACATAATCATATTCATGATCTCCCTATCCTTAGCCCTAAGTATTGCCCTAACTGCACTAAACTTCTGACTGGCCCAAATAACCCCCGACTCAGAGAAACTGTCGCCGTACGAATGTGGCTTCGACCCACTAGGGTCCGCCCGGCTGCCATTTTCAATTCGATTTTTCCTAGTAGCGATCCTTTTCTTACTGTTCGACTTAGAAATTGCACTGCTCCTCCCCTTACCATGGGCCATCCAGCTACAAACCCCAACCACCACACTAACATGAGCCTCCACCCTAATCCTCCTCCTCACCGTAGGCCTAATCTACGAATGAACCCAAGGAGGGCTAGAATGAGCAGAATAACAGAAAGTTAGTCTAACCAAGACAGTTGATTTCGACTCAACAGATTATAGCCTACACCCTATAACTTTCTTTATGTCACTTCTACACCTAAGCTTCTACTCAGCCTTCACCCTAAGTAGCCTAGGCCTAGCCTTCCACCGAACTCACTTAATTTCTGCACTACTATGTTTGGAAAGCATAATACTATCCATATACCTAGCCCTATCCATATGACCAATCGAAAATCAAGCCTCATCCTCCACCCTCTTACCAGTCCTCATACTAGCATTTTCTGCCTGCGAAGCAGGCACAGGGCTAGCCTTACTAGTCGCCTCCACCCGAACCCACGGCTCGGACCACCTACACAACTTCAACCTCCTACAATGCTAAAAATCATCATTCCAACAATTATATTACTCCCACTAACCCTCCTCTCTCCACGCAAATACATATGAGCCAATACTACTACACACAGCCTACTAATCGCTACCGTCAGCCTACAATGACTTGCCCCAACATACTATCCAAGCAAAGGCCTGACCCACTGAACATCCATTGACCAAATTTCATCCCCCCTACTAGTCCTATCGTGCTGACTACTGCCACTCATAATCATAGCAAGCCAAAACCACCTAGAACAAGAACCAACTACCCGTAAACGAATCTTCATTACAACCCTTATCCTAGCCCAGCCATTCATCCTCCTAGCTTTCTCCGCCTCAGAACTCATACTATTCTACATTGCATTTGAAGCTACCCTCATCCCAACCCTCATCCTAATCACACGATGAGGAAACCAACCAGAGCGCTTAAGCGCAGGGATCTACCTTCTATTCTACACCCTCGCTAGCTCCCTCCCCCTGCTAGTTACCATCCTACATTTACACAACCAAATCGGTACACTATTCCTCCCAATACTCAAACTATCTCACCCAACAATATCTACTTCCTGAACAGGCCTTATATCAAGCCTAGCCCTCCTCCTAGCCTTCATAGTAAAAGCCCCTCTGTATGGCCTCCACCTCTGACTCCCTAAAGCACACGTAGAGGCCCCAATCGCTGGCTCCATGCTCCTTGCTGCCCTGCTCCTAAAACTGGGCGGATATGGAATCATACGAGTCACAATCCTAGTAAACCCATCACTAAATAACCTCTACTACCCTTTCATCACACTAGCTCTATGAGGAGCACTAATAACCAGCGCCATCTGCTTACGCCAAATCGACTTAAAATCGCTAATCGCCTACTCCTCTGTCAGCCACATAGGCCTAGTTATTGCCGCAACCATAATTCAAACCCAATGAGCATTCTCAGGAGCAATAATTCTAATAATCTCCCATGGCCTAACCTCATCAATACTCTTCTGCCTAGCCAACACAAACTACGAACGAACCCACAGTCGAATCCTCCTACTTACACGAGGCCTTCAACCCCTCCTACCATTAATGGCTACCTGATGACTCCTAGCCAACCTAACAAACATGGCGCTACCCCCAACAACCAACCTAATAGCAGAACTAACCATCGTAATCGCTCTGTTTAACTGATCCGCATTAACAATCATCCTAACAGGGACAGCAATCCTCCTAACAGCCTCATACACCCTCTACATACTCATAATAACACAACGAGGGACTCTACCTTCCCACATCACATCCATCCAAAACTCCTCCACACGAGAGCATCTCCTAATAGCCCTACATATAATTCCAATAATCCTCCTCATCTTTAAACCTGAACTCATCTCAGGCATTCCCATATGCAAGTATAGTTTCAACTAAAACATTAGATTGTGATTCTAAAAATAGAAGTTAAACCCTTCTTACTCGCTGAGGGGAGGTTAAACCAGCAGGAACTGCTAACTCTTGCATCTGAGTCTAAAACCTCAGCCCCCTTACTTTCAAAGGATAATAGTAATCCAATGGTCTTAGGAACCATCCATCTTGGTGCAAATCCAAGTGAAAGTAATGGACCAACTACTAGTCCTTAACACATTCTCACTACTAACCTTGGCCACACTCTCCACTCCGATCCTTTTCCCACTACTATCAGATAACCTCAAGAATACCCCTACTACCATCACAAACACCGTTAAAACTGCTTTCCTAATTAGCCTAGTTCCAATAACCATCCACATCCACTCAGGGACAGAAAGCCTCACCTCTCTCTGAGAATGAAAATTCATCATAAACTTCAAAATTCCAATCAGCCTAAAAATAGACTTTTACTCACTTACATTCTTCCCAATCGCCCTGTTTGTGTCATGATCCATTCTACAATTTGCAACATGATACATAGCCTCAGACCCATACATTACAAAATTCTTCACCCATCTACTATTCTTCCTAATCGCAATACTTATCTTAATTGTCTCTAACAATCTATTCCTCCTATTTATCGGATGAGAGGGAGTCGGAATCATATCATTCCTCCTAATCAGCTGATGACACGGACGAGCAGAAGCTAATACGGCCGCCCTACAAGCAGTGTTATACAACCGAATTGGAGACATCGGCCTCATCCTATGTATAGCATGACTAGCCACTGCCATAAACACCTGAGAAATCCAACAACTATCCTCCCCTACTCAAATCCCAACACTCCCAGTACTAGGCCTCATTCTAGCTGCAGCTGGCAAGTCAGCCCAATTCGGACTCCACCCCTGACTTCCAGCCGCCATAGAAGGCCCAACCCCCGTATCAGCCCTACTTCACTCCAGCACAATAGTAGTGGCCGGAATCTTCCTACTCATCCGAACCCATCCTCTATTCAGCAACAACCACACTGCCCTAACCCTATGTCTATGCCTTGGAGCCATTTCCACACTATTCGCAGCCACCTGCGCTCTTACTCAAAACGACATCAAAAAAATCATTGCTTTTTCCACCTCCAGCCAACTAGGCCTAATAATAGTAACTATCGGACTAAACCTACCAGAACTAGCCTTCCTCCACATTTCAACCCATGCATTCTTCAAAGCCATACTATTCCTATGTTCAGGTACTATCATCCACAGCCTCAACGGTGAACAGGACATTCGAAAAATAGGAGGACTCCAAAAAATACTACCAACAACCACATCCTGCCTAACCATTGGCAACCTAGCCCTAATAGGAACACCATTCCTAGCAGGGTTTTACTCAAAAGACCAAATCATCGAAAGCCTCAACACCTCCTACCTAAACACCTGAGCCTTACTCCTAACCCTACTAGCCACCTCATTCACCGCAATCTACAGCCTCCGAATAACCCTACTAGTTCAAACAGGCTACACCCGCATTCCACCCCTCACCCCAATAAATGAAAACAACCCCGCAGTCCTCTCCTCAATCACTCGCCTCGCATTAGGAAGCATTACCGCTGGGTTTATCATTACCTCCTACATCGTCCCTACAAAAACCCCACCAATGACCATACCCCTCTCCATCAAAATCACAGCCATAATAGTTACAGTACTAGGAATCGCCCTAGCACTAGAACTGTCAAAAATAGCTCAAACCCTAATCCGCCCTAAACGAAACTCCTTCTCAAATTTCTCAACTGCGCTAGGTTACTACAACCCCCTGGCTCATCGCTTCAGCACAATGAAGCTCCTCGGCGCCGGCCAAAAAATTTCGACCCATCTAGTAGATCTCTCCTGATACAAAATAATAGGCCCAGAAGGACTAGCCAACCTACAACTAATTATATCAAAAACCACTACCTCTTTCCACACAGGTTCAATCAAAGCCTATTTAGGGTCATTTGCCCTATCCATTCTCATTATCCTCACATCCACATACAGAAACAATACTAATGGCCCCTAACCTACGTAAAAACCACCCTCTACTCAAAATCATTAACGATTCCCTAATCGATCTTCCCACACCACCTAATATCTCAGCCTGATGAAACTTTGGATCCTTACTAGGCATTTGCCTAGCCACCCAAATCATCACAGGCCTACTGCTAGCCACACATTACACAGCAGACACTACACTAGCTTTCAACTCCGTCGCCCACACTTGCCGAAACGTACAATTCGGATGACTAATTCGAAACCTCCATGCAAACGGAGCCTCACTATTCTTCATCTGCATCTACCTACATATCGGCCGAGGAATCTACTATGGCTCTTACCTAAACAAGGAAACCTGAAACATTGGAGTCATCCTACTACTTACCCTGATAGCAACTGCCTTTGTAGGATACGTCCTGCCTTGAGGACAAATATCATTCTGAGGGGCAACAGTAATCACCAATCTGCTCTCAGCAATCCCCTACATTGGCCAAACACTAGTCGAATGAGCGTGAGGGGGGTTTTCTGTAGACAACCCTACACTCACTCGATTTTTCGCCCTCCATTTCCTGCTCCCATTCGTAATCGCAGGTTTAACACTAGTCCACCTAACCTTCCTGCACGAAACTGGATCAAACAACCCTCTTGGAATTTCATCAGATTGCGACAAAATCCCATTCCATCCATACTACTCCATCAAAGACATCCTAGGCTTTGCCCTAATACTAATCTTACTCGTAACTATAGCCTTATTCTCCCCAAACCTGCTAGGAGACCCAGAAAATTTCACGCCCGCCAATCCCCTAGCCACCCCACCACATATCAAACCCGAATGATACTTCCTATTCGCATACGCCATTCTTCGATCAATCCCAAACAAATTAGGAGGAGTCCTAGCTCTCGCTGCCTCAGTCCTAGTCCTATTCCTCATCCCTTTACTACACAAATCCAAACAACGCTCAATAACCTTTCGACCCCTGTCACAAATCCTATTCTGAACCCTAGTCGCCAACTTACTCATCCTAACCTGAATCGGCAGCCAGCCAGTCGAACACCCGTTCATCATCATCGGACAATTAGCCTCATTCTCCTATTTTACCATCATCCTAGTCCTATTCCCTCTTGCAAGCGTACTAGAAAATAAATTACTGAACCTCTAATCAACTCTAATAGTTTATTAAAACATTGGTCTTGTAAGCCAAAGATTGAAGATTACGCCCCTTCTTAGAGTTAACCCCCTCCCCCTTTTTCAGGAAAAAAGGACTCAAACCTTTATCACCAACTCCCAAAGCTGGTATTTTCAATTAAACTATTTCCTGATTCCCCCCTAAACCGCCCGAATTGCCCCCCGAGATAACCCCCGTACAAGCTCTAACACCACAAACAAAGTTAATAACAAACCTCACCCAGCAACCAGAAACATTCCCGCCCCCCATGAATAAAACATAGCCACCCCACTAAAATCCAACCGAACAGACAATAAACCCACATTATTCACCGTATTCGACCCACTAATCACTTCAGAAACCCCCCCAACAACAAATCCCACAAGGACAACTAAACCCATCCCCAGCCCATAGCTAACAACCCGTCAATCTCCCCAAGACTCCGGATAAGGATCCGCTGCCAATGAAACCGAATACACAAACACCACCAACATCCCCCCTAAATAAACCATCACCAATACCAAAGAAACGAAAGAAACCCCTAAACTAACCAGTCACCCACACCCAGCAATAGACGCCATGACCAAACCTACCACCCCATAGTAAGGGGAAGGATTAGATGCGACTGCTAACCCCCCTAATACAAAACACAAGCTCATAAATAAAACAAATTTTATCATAATTCCTACTTGGTTTTTCTCCAAGATCTGTGACCTGAAAAATCACTGTTATTAAGATTTAACTACAGGAACCTGCACTCTCTCGCTACCCCCCCCTACCCCCCCCATGTTTTTACATGGGTTATTGGGTATGTATTACTTTGCATACAATTATTGCCCACATCAGACAATACATCCATGTAGGATAATCCAAATACTAAGTAATGCTCGTCCTAACTAAACTCAAATATTATCGCCCATAACAACCCTCAACGGACAGTTACCCTACCAGGCACATTCCTATTTCAGGTACTATAAACCCAAATGATCCTACCTCATACAGGGGGCCAAGCGTCACTTTATATCGAGCCTGTTTCCCTAGACACTCACCTCTCTCCAGTATACGAGGAATATCCCATCCCATCCCTGAATTCACGAGTCCATGTGAATTCGCCCACCTCCAAGGCTACTAACCCTGTCCAACAGCCTTCAAGTACTCCCAAGCCAGAGAACCTGGTTATCTATTAGTCGTGATCCTCACGAGAACCGAGCTACTCGACGTAGGTAATACCCTAAATGACCAGCTTCAAGCGCATACTTTCCCCCTACACCCTCGCCCAACTTGCTCTTTTGTGCCTCTGGTTCCTATTTCAGGGCCATAACTTGCTCCATTCCTTCCTTCTTGCTCTTCACAGATACAAGCGGTCGGATGAATACTCCTCATTCTACCTCGTAATCGCGGCATCCGACCGTTTCTACACTTGTTCTCTTTTTGGGGTCTCTTCAATAAGCCCTTCAAGTGCGTAGCAGGAGATATCTTCCTCTTGACATGTCCATCACATGACCGTCGAGCGGCTCGGCTGCCCGTAATGTCCAGAATGTCATGGTCTAATGGATAAGCCGTCGCAAACTAGGCACTGATGCACTTTGACCTCATTCATGGTGGGTCCCCCAGCTACCTATATAGTAGCCAAGAATGTCATGGTTGTCGGACATATTTTTTTTATTCACCCTTTCTAGGGATTGGTACCTAAACTGCCATTTTACCCCCCTTTTTTTTTTCGTTTGTTTTTTTATCGTTAATTTAACAAAACAAACAGCTACATCTCCCTGGATTTGCCAAACCATTTATCATTCGTTTGTTTAACATTTAACTTTCCTGCATTATCCACCCATTTCATTATCAAACAAACGTTAACACTTTTCATATTGCCACATCGCATTTGACAAACAATCATATAACAAAACCCTAGGACTACAAACACACCCTTAAAACTAAACATTTATATGATTTCTCCCTAGAACCACCCCCCTAAAAATTCGGCGCGGGCCGCCACAAAATTAACACATATAAAAAACAAAACTAAAACACAAACCTTTATTAAAAACAAACCAACACAATCCCACATTGTGT